CAAAGAATTATCTGTAATAATTCGCAAATCCGAATCGGCTAATTGTTCTCTGATAGCACCTGCCCCCGTAGAGATTTCTCGGTTTCGAAATCTCTCGAAACCTTGAGTAGTAAAAAAGAGTGGGATGCTATATTGCCAGGATTGGATTTCATATTCGAATGAACCTCGTAATCGTAAAAAAGTAGGTTTTTTAGCTATGGACCTAGCAAAAGAAAAATTGAGATAGGTTCCTATAGTATTGGATTCCCCCCCTCACAATCGGACGTGAAGGTTTCCTCTCATCCGGCTCAAGTAGTTACACCAAATAAAGAAAGGGGTTCTTCTTCTTTTTAAACTTTGTTCGAGAAAACCCTACAAAAAGCTACTCTTTACTCAAGTTCCCAGTAAGGACCAGCCTCATTCTTATCTTATTTAATTTTTGATTTTCACTCTAACCTTTTAGACTTTCTTTTATGTTTAGAAAAAAAAACGAAAAAAAGGAAATGTGAAATTCTTGAGTAGTCTACCTCCCCTCAAATGATGAATCCCCTGAAAGGAATATTTTGGGACTCTTAAAGGATTTCTTTGTCTATATATTGTATTGTTCCATTGGATCTTTTTTAGGTCTCTACTCACCTCGATGGTTATTATCCCTTGAAGCATATATGCGATAGATAAGCTCCCGTAACCATATTTGCTTGCGCTTGCCTGAACATAATTTCTTTTTTAAAGAAATGGAATGTATAATTCCACAAAAAGTCTTTTTTCACGAGGTATAACTAACTATTCCTATATTATCTGTTACGGAATCGACCATAGATCAATTCCCCTTTTCTTCCATTTTGAAATCTTGAATGCACCCATAATTCTGAGCTTCATGTTCCTCCTCCCAAGATACATGTCAGAGCCAGGGGCATCCCAATCAGATTAAATGGGATGACAGTTTCTCAGTCCAAATCTGTCAAATGAAAATTTCGATCAAATCACACATCGCAATATACTAGGCCCTCTAATTCCCTAAGGGGCTTATCTAAAAGATTCGCAATATAACTAGGAAGACGTTTCAAATACCATACATGAGTCACTGGACATGTCAGTTTGATGTATCCCATTTGGTACCTTCGTATCCGAGAATCAACAAATTCCACCCCGCATTCTTCACAAAATTTCGGGTCTTCTTTTTCAGTCCCAATTCCTCGGTAATTTCCACAAGCACAAATCCCACTTTTTATGGGTCCAGAAATTCTTTCACAAAACAATCCATCTTTTTCCGGTTTATTAGTTTTATAATGAAAAGTATAGGGTTTTGTCACCTCTCCAACTATCTCTCCATTGGGTAGAATCTTTTTTGCCCAAGCCCTGATTTGTTGAGGGGAAACTGGTCCAATTCGAAGTTGTTGATGTTTATACTGGTCAATCATAGAATAGAAATTCTGATTCATTGAGATCAAGCTTCCTTCCTATCCATCTGGAAGTTCTTTTCAGATACAAGGAAATGATTCAGTTCCAGGCACAAAGATCGTAGTTCTCGAACGAGCAATCGAAAAGATTCTGGAGCACCCTCTGGATTAGGTACTGTTGCCCCAATAATCGTAGCACCAAGTACTTCTTGACGAGCTCTAATATGATCAGATTTGTAAGTAAGCATCTCTTGTAAGATATGAGCAACACCAAATCCCTCTAGAGCCCAAACTTCCATTTCCCCTACTCTTTGTCCCCCTTGTTTGGCCCTCCCTCTAAGGGGTTGTTGTGTAACAAGTGCGTAATGCCCACTGGAACGTCCGTGGATTTTATCATCAACTTGATGGATTAATTTTAGGATATAGGACTTTCCTATTAGAACAGGTTGTTCAAAAAGATCTCCTGTTCTTCCATCAAATATTCTGCTTTTTCCCGGATATTCGGGTTCAAATACCCATGGATTTTTTGTTTTCTTACTGGCTTCATATAATTCGGAAAACACTAGTTTTCTTGAGGCCTCTTGCTCATATCTCTCATCAAAAGGTCCTATTCTATAATGTTTCTTTAGCAGATCCCCCGCTAACCCGAGTGAACATTCAAATATCTGTCCCACATTCATTCGTGAGGGGACTCCTAATGGGTTGAATACCATATCAACGGGCGTTCCATCTTGCAAATAGGGCATATCTTGTCTAGACAAAATCTTAGAAATTATACCCTTATTCCCATGCCTTCCAGCTACTTTATCACCTACTTTGATTTCACGTTTCTGTGAAATATATACACGAATCCTTTCTGGATTAGAATTGGAAACCCCTCTTCTATGGATCCATCTCACATCAATAACTCGACCCCTTCCCCCTATAGGTAGTCTTAGAGAAGTTTCTTTTGAAGTGGATACCTGAATGCCAAGTATAGCTCGTAATAATCTATCCTCCGGGGCATATGAGGATTCGCTCGCTGTCTGAGGTGTTAATTTACCTACTAAGATATCACCTGTTTCTATCCACGATCCCAGCATCACAATTCCATTTCTGTCTAAATTTCGGAGTAAACGAGCCTCTAAATGCGGGATTTCCTTAGTGATTCTTTCAGGACCTTGGCTTGTTACATGAGTCTGAATTTCATATTTCCGGATGTGAAAAGAAGTATAAATATCTTTATAAACCAGACGTTCGCTAATTAGTACTGCGTCTTCAAAATTGTAACCTTCCCATGGCATATAAGCTACTAATACATTTTTTCCTAAAGCGAGTTCCCCACCAGCTGTAGCCGCACCGCCCGCTAGAATTTGTCCTTTTTTAATGTATTTACCCCGCTGAACCTGAGTTTTTTGATTCATACAAGTATTTTTGTTGGAACGTTGATACATAACCAATGGAATGCTTAGAGTATCCCCATTACTTGAGAAAATGATCTTTTGAGTATCAGTATAAATGATTTTTCCCTTGCGTTCGGCTATAACTGAAACCCCCGAATCTAGAGCCGTTTGTCCTTCCAACCCAGTTCCAACAATGCACTTCTCGGACCGAGAAAGGGGAACTGCTTGGCGCTGCATATTAGAACTCATTAAAGCTCGATTCGCATCATTATGCTCAATAAAAGGAATGAGGGAAGCTCCAATAGAAAAATATTGGAAGGGAAAAATGCTTCTAAGATGAATCTCTTCCCATGCAATAGTAAGGAATTCTTGACGATATCGAGCTGGAACAACCTGTTGTTCTTGAATATCCCGATTCAAGGCCAAAGAATTTCCTGCTGCTACCATATAATATTCATCTCTATTTGGTGATAAATAAACCATCTGTGCCTCTTTTGATCTCTCAGATAATCCATAAAATGGACTCTCTATAGATCCCCAATAACCAACCTTCACATGAATAGCTAATGATCCCATAAGTCCAACATTGATTCCTTCGGACGTGTCAATTGGACAAATACGTCCATAGTGACTCGGGTGGATATCTCGTATTCGAAAACTAGCAGTTCGCCCCGTCAATCCTCCAGGACCCAAATAACTCCATTTTCGCCCATGAACAATTTGTGTCAACGGATTAGTTCGATCCAAAACTTGAGATAAAGGGTGTAGGCCAAAAAACGATTCATAAGTAGTTGTTAATGAAGTTGAAGTTACCAAATTTTGAGGAGTCGGTATCAATTTATGCCTGATTGCTCCACATATAGTTCCTCGAACCGTATTTTCTAAACGAACAAGAGCCAATCCGAATTGATCCTGTAATAGATCTGCTACAGAACGAATACGTTTATTTTTCAAGTGACTAATATCGTCAAGTGTACCCATTCCCAATTTAATTCCAATCAAATGATCCACAGCAGCCAATAAATCTCGTGGTAACAAAAATGTATTGTTTTGGGGTATATCAAGATTAAGTCTCCGGTTCATATTTCGTCGACCAATCTTTCCTAACTCACATCTTTGTTGAAAAAATTTCTTTTGTAATTCCTTGCATAAGGACTCAGAAAATACTGGATCCCCCCCTACATAGGCAAATTGTTGATAAAACTCCAAAATAGCATTTTCTTTTGACCCAATCTTTTTTTTCTCTTTATCATTCGGGAAAGACAAGAAAATCTCAGGGTAACAAACATTATCTAAAATTTCTCTTATATTCGAACCCATAGCTGATGATAGAACTAGAATAGATATTTTTTGTTTTCTACTTACACGGGCCCATATCCTTGCTTTTCTATCAATTTCTAATTCCGACCTTCCCCCCCAATCCGATATTATAGTACTGGTATAGACAGAAACTCCGTTATGTTCCAATTCTGAACGATAGTAAATACCGGGACTTTGCAATATTTGGTTGATCACAATTCGGTATATCCCATTTACTATAGAGGTTCCAAAAGAATTCATTATAGGGATGTTTCCAATAAAAACGGTTTGTTCTTGCATATTTCTACCGGTTTTCCAAATTAAGACCGCGGGTACATATAATTCAGAAGAATATGTGAGTGATTCATACACAGCATCTCTTTCTGTTATCAAGGGCTCTACCAATTGATATGTTTCCACAAATAATTGAAATTCAATTTCTTGATCTCTATCTTCAATTTTTTGAAACTTATGAAATTCTTCCGTCAAGCCCTGATTAATGAACCTACAAAATCCCTCAAATTGTATCTGACTAAATCCAGGTATTGTGGACATTCCCTCATTTCCATTCTGGAGCATCTTAATCTGAAGTTTCCTCTTTATTGAAAAAATCCCATTATCGGCTTTTGGCTCACTATTCATCGAACCCTACCAATTGATCTAGCAATGATGGAATGGATATTCTGTTTACTGAATCACATAAAATTTTAGTCAACTCCATCCATATATATCGTATGAACGAAAGCAAGACAGAGAAATGAAGGGCATTTTCGATGCAAGTTCGAATTTGATCTTGAGGCAGGTACAAATAGAAAGAAATGGAAATTAATAAAGCATTCCTGGGAAAAATTATGTCACTTAGACTGATGGAGTCTTTTATCGGATATAAAAATTGATCTAATTTAGACCTAATACCTAATTCTTTTATTATGATATTAATGATATTATGATCAGCGTACAAAAAAAGAAAAAATCAATGAGTTTAGGATTTAATCTGCTCTCTATGAATGAGATAAAAACAGAAGAATCAGGAACAGCATAGAGTTTCCCTTTTTTTTTTAGCACACACAATTGAATGTTCAAAAAGTAATTCGCAAATCTTTTTTTGGTAGTAAATTTTATAAAATACAATGGAATTGTGTACGTATATAGTCATAGGAGTAATCTTTAGGAAGTACATGACGATCTAGCTATACGTATATCACATCTTTTCTAAGAATTGAACTTGGTGCAACCTAGGTTAGGTCGTACTCTATCATAATGTCTATCTTCTATTCATATTCATATTCTCATATTCATATTCAATGAAATATTTAAGCACAATGATCCTATATAGGGATATGTGCATAAGAAATAGACCCGGCTTGGTATCCACGTATAACAATTTCTGTTCTAGAGTTTACACTTTTCTGGGGTTTACATATACACATATATTTTCTTATAATTAGATAATTAGAATTGATCATGTAATTGATAATGATTAGTCGGAAATCAATTGGATTTTGCATCCATTAAGATAAGGAGATACAAAATTAAGAGCTGTTCACTAATTCAAAGTAAGAAAAGTAAGTAAGAGTAAAAGAGTAAGAATTAAATATTAAATAGTTAATGGAGTAAAGAGTAATTTATTCGAAATTGACCTGCATTTTAAAGTCTGTGACCGGGCCGGGAATCTTTTCACTTTTCTATAGATTCGATAGATCTATAGAAAAGTGAAAAGAGAAGGTAAATTTTTAAGCGACGCGTGTTTTGAGATAAAATCAATCGAAGAAAAGAATATAAATGGGATCCAATAAAAAAGAGGAATTTTTTTTTGGAAAAGGATAAAAGTACAATGGGATTTAAGATCCAAAAATAAAATAAATTAAGAAAGTAAAAAATTCAAATCAAAACCAAAATGAGGAAAGGAATAGAAATAGAATAAAAGAGAATATCTAAGTCTAAGAATATTAAGAATATAGAATTCTAGAATTTCATATTCTTAATATTCTTTTCTTTTAATATTCTTATTCTTAATATAATTAATGGAATATGGAATGGAATATATATAATATATAGTTTATATAGAATTTAGATTCTATAATTTAGAATAATTTAGAATCTAATTAATTTAGAATAGAATCTTATATAATTTATATACTTTATACTTTACATAGAATTTCTTATAGAATTTTTTTCTTCTTTATTCTTCTTCATTTCTTTATCTGTTTTGGATGTAATTTGGCGGCATGGCCAAGTGGTAAGGCGGGGGACTGCAAATCCTTTATCCCCGGTTCGAATCTGGGTGTCGCCTGATCAACAAAAAAAGACTTGGAATTTCTTAATCCTGTTGATCGAACTTGACGAATTCTTGCCCCGCAAAAGCATAGGCAAGGGCTAGGTCTGTCGATACTTGATTTTGAGAACCATAGGTCCTATAAAAGACTGTCATCTTTTTTCTCAAAATCTGGATTCTGAGTGTGGCTCAAAAAAGTACCAATAAATCTGAAGCAATCCAATCTTATGAAAGATTGGTTTGGGCTATTCTGAATTGAATCAAATAAAAGAAATAGCGAGAATTCATTCTGGAGAACTATGAAAGTAAGAAGTCGGAAAATTTGGTATCCAAACCAAAGGTTCCTAAGAAACACTCCTTTTTGGCTACTAAGGTTTAAGAAAAGATTCTAAAAAAGCCGTAAGTAAGAATCCTGTTTTGACTCTGCACCATTGATTCCACTATGATTATGAATCAATAATGGAATCATTCCTTCATTTCATAGAGATAGGGATAGGGGGCATCATTCGCATGGATATAGTAAGTTTCGCTTGGGCTGCTTTAATGGTAGTGTTTACATTTTCTCTTTCACTTGTAGTATGGGGAAGGAGTGGGCTTTAGAGCTAGGAATAGGAATAAGACTTTACTGAAAAATCTACTTCTATCAATTGTGATCGTTTTGCAAAAGCTTAAAAAAACTTGACTTGCTTTAGTTTATCATTAGTTTATCTATATCTATTAGTTTATCTATATCTATATATTATTTCTTAGATATATTAGTAGTATTATATTCTTAGTAATATTCTATTATTCTATTAGTATTAGATTTCTATTGAATCCTGTATTAATACCTGTATTAATATTAAAGAAAGAGTTTTCTTTTCTTATTCTTTATTTCTTATTTTTAATATCTAATACTTAAATATCTAATATTTCTAATATTATTAGATTTCTCTAATTCTTTAATATATGATATGGTATTTATATGGTATATAGTATATGCCCGTACTATTCTTCCTACATTAATTCTTTCGACGGGCCCCGGATCATAAGCATAAGAAAAGATATAAAAAATGAGGAATTCAAGGAGTTGGCTTGGAATTCTTTTGGATTGATCAAAATGCATACAAATGGGTGTAGAGAAAAAAATTTAAAATTTGAGGGCTATTTCATTTTGATATACGTC